GTTATCATAGCTTACCATTAAAGCATAGCACTGAAAATGCTAAGACGGTATAAACCTGATTTAACACAAGGTCTTGGTCTTAAACCTCCTATTATCTTCACCCCCTGATTATACATGCAAGCCTCATCACAACGGTGAAATAGCCCGCCACACCCGGTCCTGGAGCAGGCATCAGGCATCATGCCCACAACGCCAAGCAAACTTAAGCCACACCCCCACGGGTCAACAGCAGTAGTTAATATTAGGCCATAAGCGAAAGCTTGACCTAGCAAGGGGGATTTAGGGCCGGTCAATCTCGTGCCAGCGACCGCGGTTACACGACAGACCCAAGATAATATAAGCGGCGTAAAGCACGACTAAGTAACAGTACAACCATTAAGAATGAAGACCCCCAGGCTGTAAAAAGCCATAAGCCACACTAATCACACCTCTTAATAACAAACCATTCTAACTCGTGAAAGCTGGGACACAAACTAAGATTAGATACCTTACTATGCCCAGCCATAACACAACAATCAAATAACTAATTGTTCGCCAAATAACTACGAGTGCAAACTTAAAATTTAAAAGACTTGACGGTACTTCACAACAACCTAGAGGAGCCTGTCCAATAACCGATACTCCACGATTAACCCAACCCACCCTAGCCTATCAGTCTATATACCGCCGTCGCCAGCTCACCTTGTGAAAGAAATAAAGTGAACTAAATAGACCAACCCCTAATACGACAGGTCGAGGTGTAACAAATGGGTGGGTAAAAGATGGGCTACATTTTCTAAAATAGAATATACGAATAAACTATGAAAGTAGAAACTGAAGGCGGATTTAGCAGTATGTTAGAGACATAATACCTAACTGAAACCAATGCAATGAAGTGCGTACACACCGCCCGTCATCCCTGTCACAAATAACAAAAAATCAATAAAACCCCCACCAACCTTAAAACAGGGCAAGTCGTAACATGGTAAGCGTACTGGAAAGTGCGCTTAGAAACAAAAAGTAGCTTACAAAAAGCATTCGACCTACACTCGAACGACATTATAACTAATCTTTTTGAGCTGTCAAACGATACAAACACAAACATCCACAAATCAACTAAACAAACCATTTGACCAACCAAGTAGATGAGATCGAACAGTAACAACACACAATAAGTACCGCAAGGGAAAACTACAAGCAATAAATAGCAAAGACTAACCCTTGTACCTTTTGTATCATGGTTTAGCAAGTCACTTAAGGACAAGAAGAATCACAGCCCACACCCCCGAAACCAGATGAGCTACTTCCAAGCAGCCTAAGGGGCAAACCCTTCTCTGTGGCAAAAGAGTGGGAAGACTTGAAAGTAGAGGTGAAACGCCTATCGAATCTGGAGATAGCTGGCTACCCAAAAAAGAATCTAAGTTCTACTTTAGACCAAATCATAAACACTTATAAACTAAAGATAGTCAATAGGGGTACAGCTCTATTGACACAGGATTCAACCTGTATTCGAGAGAAATCCAACTACCCCCAACCAGTAGGCCTTAAAGCAGCCACCTAACAAAATATCGTTAAAGAATTAACAAAAAAATTCAACCACTAACAAAAAACTCCGAATAAACTAAAGGTAAACCCATCAACATGGGTACTATTATGCTAAAACTAATAATAAGACACCCTCTCTACCAACGCACCCCTCCACTAGAAACGGATAATCCACTAGCCATTAACAGACCCTAACAGGCAACCAACTAACCTATACACACCCTCACACAAACTGTGACACCAACACAGGCGCGTTAAAAAGAAAGATAAAATATTATAAAAGGAACTCGGCAATCAAAGACCCCAACTGTTTAACAAAAACATAACCTTTAGCCAAACAAATATTAAAGGCAACGCCTGCCCAGTGAACAATTAAACGGCCGCGGTACCCTAACCGTGCAAAGGTAGCGTAATCACTTGTCTATTAATTGTAGACCCGTATGAAAGGCAGAATGAGGGTCTGTCTGTCTCTTATAATAAATCAATTAAACTGATCCCCCCGTAAAAAAGCCGGGATACACACACAAGACCAGAAGACCCTGTGAAGCTTTAACTAAACTATTAAACCAAATAATACCTACTTTCGGTTGGGGCGACCTTGGAAAAAAAAAGAACTTCCAAATACGTGACCATAAATCACACACTAGGCCTACAAGCCTTACAACAGACCCAGTTATAGCTGATAATTGAACCAAGTTACTCCAGGGATAACAGCGCCATCTTCTTCAAGAGTCCATATCAAAAAGAAGGTTTACGACCTCGATGTTGGATCAGGACATCCTAATGGTGCAGCCGCTATTAAGGGTTCGTTTGTTCAACGATTAAAGTCCTACGTGATCTGAGTTCAGACCGGAGTAATCCAGGTCGGTTTCTATCTATGATACGCTCTACCCAGTACGAAAGGACCGGCATAGCAGAGCCAATACCACAAGTACGCTCTAACACCACTAAAAATCAATACACTAAACCAATATCAACCAAGAAAAGGTTAATTAAGGACAACCCTTAATAATCACTACAATCTTATTAAACACCATTAACACCCTTCTATACATCCTATCTATCCTAATCGCTGTTGCATTCCTAACGCTCCTCGAGCGAAAACTCATAGGATATATACAACACCGCAAAGGCCCCAACATCGTTGGACCAACAGGAATACTTCAACCAATTGCAGACGGCTTAAAACTTATTACAAAAGAAACCACAAAACCAACCATATCATCCCCCATCCTGTTCACACTATCCCCAATCATAGCCTTAACCCTAGCCCTAACCTCTTGAGCCCCAATTCCAATACCAACGCCCCTCACAAACATAAACCTAGCCCTTCTATTCATCATAGCCATATCCGGCATATTTACCTACACTATCCTATGATCCGGATGATCCTCTAACTCAAAATACCCCCTTATAGGGGCCATACGGGCCGTAGCCCAAATCATCTCATACGAAGTTACACTAGGACTAATCATCATCTCAATAGCCACCATCTCCGGTGGCTACTCCCTACTTACATTTACAGAAGCACAAGAAAACCTGTGATTCCTAATCCCATCATGACCACTAGCCATAATATGATTTACATCAACCCTAGCAGAAACCAACCGATCCCCATTCGACCTCACCGAGGGAGAATCAGAACTAGTCTCAGGATTCAATGTAGAATTCTCAGCCGGACCATTCGCCTTACTATTCCTAGCAGAATACACCAACATCCTCCTAATAAACACCCTATCAACTATAATATTCATTAACCCAGGCATAATAAGCCCACAATTATTCACAATCAACTTAATAACAAAAACAACAATCCTAACAAGCATATTTCTATGAATCCGAGCCTCATACCCACGATTCCGATACGACCAACTAATACACCTTTTATGAAAACAATACCTCCCACTAACCCTAGCTATGTGCCTACTTTACTTTTCCACCTCCACAGCACTATGCGGAATCCCCCCACAATGGAAGCGTGCCCGAGCAGGGACTACCTTGATAGAGTAGACACGGAACCAAAAACTCCCACTTCCCAAACATAGTAAAATAATAGCTCTCCCAGGACCCCCCCCCTACCCCCCCCCAAAGTTTAATCCGATTTTTCGCCTATAATGTACTTCTTATATTATAGTCTTTATTTCACTATGTCTAATCATACATTAATGATTTGCCTCACGACTAATAAACCAGAATTATCCTATAATTATTTAGTATAAAAAAGTGGTATCGATCATACAAATTACCCCCTCATTTCTCAGACGTTCTATGCTTACAGGAATAGTAATTATTGGTAACCATGAATATCCTGCTCCTAGTGGTGTCCCATGATTTAGTCCTTCCCGTGAAATCCTCTATCCTTCCATATAAGGCATAGCAGTCCCGCTTTTCACGTCCATATATAGTAGTCCCTCCCTTCAATGCCTTTTAACAGGCCACTGGTTACACTCTCAAGGTCATTTCGACGGCCCGGAACCATCCCTCCCTACTAGCTTTTCAAAAGGCCTTTGGTCGCACCCTTTATCCTGGTACATATCACCTCATGTTCTTATCACGTATGCTCGCTCCACCCCTGGTAGGTCTTATTTCTCTCGGCTTTCACCTGGCACTCACTTGCCCGTTACCGTTCCCCTCACCGGGGCGTAGATTATCTAGTCCGGGTGGCGCTATATTCATGGCCTGGCATATTTCCCCCCCCGCGGATATATTCTTCCATGCTTGTTAGACATATTTTTACCTTGATCGTGTTTCTATACCATTTTTTTATTATAAATTTTCCGCTGAAAACGAATTTTCTGCACCTCATTTTTTGAAAATGAAAAAAACCCTCAATCAGGGGAATTTTAACAATAATTAATTTACCGAAATCGTATAATCACCCCTCCAACACCCCCCCCCGCGCCCCGCTCGTGCAAAACCTCACTATGGAAATTACGGATGCAAATTTAATCACCGTTATTTAATCAATTTCTTCTGGGGAGAAAATTCAAACGTCAAAACACCCCCCATCAAAAAATAGTCATTTCCCCAGAAGAAAACAAATCAATCCGTAATTTTTATATAAAATTAAGGTAGCAAAGCCAGGCCGTGCAAAAGGCTTAAAACCTCTACACAGATGTTCAAATCATCTCCTTAATACCCTAGAAAGTCAAGACTCGAACTTAAACCTAAAAGCCCAAAACTTTTAATACTACCTTTATACTACTTTCTATAGTAGGGTCAGCTAAACAAGCTATCGGGCCCATACCCCGAAAATGCCGAACCGGCCCCTACTAATTAACCCACTATCATGACTAATTATTACTTCAAGCATCATCCTAAGCACATCATTAATTACATCCACAACCCACTGATTAATAACGTGGGCGTGCCTAGAAATCAACACCCTATCCATAACCCCAATCATCTCTAAACCAAACCATCCACGAGCAACAGAAGCAGCAACAAAATACTACCTAACCCAAACCATAGCCTCCACTGCCCTACTATTCGCAGCAACAACAAACGCCCTAAGCACCTCAAACTGAGAAACACACCTAACGTCAGAACCTATAGCAACAACAATCATCACACTAGCCCTAATAATAAAAATAGCAGCAGCACCATTCCATTTCTGACTCCCAGAAGTATCACAAGGTACAACAACACTAACAACATTAACCATTCTCACCTGACAAAAAATTGCCCCACTAACAATCCTACTAGTCACCCACAATAAAACCAACATCACACTTACACTCACCTCAGCAATCCTTTCAGTCACAATCGGCGGCCTTGGCGGATTAAACCAAACCCAGCTACGAAAACTAATAGCCTTCTCATCAATCACCCACACAGGGTGAATTATAGCTACACTCACCCTAGCACCAAACATCTCAACTCTAACCTTTATTATTTATACCATAACCACAACACCAGCATTTCTATCCATAAACCTTGCCAAAATAGCAACAATCAAAGATATGGGAACTATATGAGCCGCCTCACCACACATAATATTAATTCTATCAACCACCCTCCTTTCACTAGGAGGATTACCACCCCTAACAGGCTTCATACCAAAATGACTAATTCTAAACAAAATAATCCACCTCAACATAACCATTGAAGCCACAATAATAGCTATAACCTCTCTACTTAGCCTCTACGTGTATATACGACTAGTATACATATCATCAATAACCCTTACACCCCACACCACACTAATACCATTAAAATGACGAACCACCCCAAAAAAACACCCACTAATAACATCCATGTTAACTATAATAACTGCATTCCTTCTACCAATATCACCAAATATATAGGAACTTAAGTTATATTTAAACTAGGGACCTTCAAAGCCCCCAAAAAAGGCCGCTTTAGTTCCTGCCCAGAGCTTGCAGACAAACCACATCTCCTGATTGCAACACAGACATTTTAATTAAACTAAAGCTCTCTCTAGACTAGCGGGCCTTGATCCCACAAACACTAATTAACAAATAGCTGTCCAAACCGGCGGACTTTAATCTAGCTTCTCCGTTTTTGTTAGGCCGGAAAAAACGGAGAAGCCCCGGGCAGCTGCCAACTTCAGATTTGCAGTCTGACATGATCACACCTCGGGGCCTGGCAGCAAGGGTTATTGCCCTATATATAATTTTACAGATTACCGCTTAATCAGCCATACTACCTGTGTTCATCACCCGTTGACTCTTCTCAACTAACCACAAAGATATCGGAACTCTATACCTCCTTTTCGGGGCATGATCGGGCCTAATCGGGGCTTGCCTAAGCATTCTTATACGAATAGAACTAACCCAACCCGGCTCCTTATTTGGAAGTGACCAAATCTTCAACGTTTTAGTTACCGCCCACGCATTTATTATAATTTTCTTCATAGTTATACCAATCATAATTGGTGGGTTCGGTAATTGACTCATCCCACTCATAATTGGGGCCCCAGACATAGCCTTTCCGCGTATAAACAACATAAGCTTCTGACTTCTACCCCCAGCCCTGCTTCTCCTACTATCATCTTCATACGTAGAAGCTGGGGCCGGCACAGGCTGAACAGTGTATCCACCATTATCAGGAAATCTAGTACACTCAGGCCCATCAGTAGACCTAGCTATTTTTTCCCTACACTTAGCGGGAGCCTCCTCTATCCTTGGAGCAATTAACTTTATTACAACATGCATCAACATAAAACCGAAATCAATACCAATATTCAACATCCCATTATTTGTCTGATCAGTACTTATCACTGCTATTATGCTTCTATTAGCCCTACCTGTACTAGCGGCAGCAATCACTATACTACTCACGGATCGAAATTTAAACACCTCTTTCTTTGACCCCTGCGGTGGAGGAGACCCAGTATTATTCCAACACCTATTTTGATTCTTCGGCCATCCGGAAGTTTATATCCTAATTCTTCCAGGATTTGGAATTATCTCAAGTATTATTACCTTTTATACTGGGAAAAAAAACACATTTGGTTACACAAGCATAATCTGAGCAATAATATCCATTGCAATCCTTGGGTTTGTCGTATGAGCCCACCACATATTCACGGTCGGATTAGACATCGACAGTCGTGCCTACTTCACTGCAGCAACAATAATCATTGCAATTCCAACGGGAATTAAAGTATTTGGGTGGCTGGCTACCCTAACCGGTGGCCAAATCAAATGAGAAACCCCAATCTACTGAGCATTGGGCTTTATTTTCTTATTCACTGTCGGAGGGATAACTGGGATTATCCTAGCAAACTCATCACTAGACATTGTCCTGCATGATACCTACTATGTTGTAGCACACTTCCACTATGTCCTTTCTATGGGAGCAGTATTTGCCATCATAGGAGGACTAACCCACTGATTCCCACTATTTTCAGGATACACCCTTAATCAAACCATGACAAAAACCCAATTCTGAGTAATATTTACTGGAGTAAACTTAACATTTTTCCCACAACACTTTCTAGGCCTATCCGGAATGCCACGACGATACTCTGACTTCCCAGACGCTTTCACTATCTGAAACACGATCTCATCAATCGGATCTACCATCTCCCTTATCGCCGTCCTCATATCCCTGTTTATCGTATGAGAGGCACTAACATGCAAACGAGAACTACAAATACCACTAGGAAAAAAAACACATGTAGAATGATTCTACGGTACACCCCCACCACATCACACCCACACAGAACCAACATTCATACTCAATAATACATACGCACCAATCCGAGACCTTATTTCCTATATAGAATGACCGTGACCCGAGAAAAGACAGAATTAAACTGCCATCTGTTAATTTCAAGTTAACCGCATACTTATGCTCTATTCCCGAGAACCTAGTAAATATTATTACGTGGCCCTGTCATAGCCAAATTACAGACCCTGTGGTACTCAATGCCCTACGCAGCCCAGCTATCACTTCAAGAAGCTACAGGACCTACTATAGAAGAAGTAATTTTCCTACACGACCATGTTCTGCTTCTAACCTGTTTGATATCCCTAGTAATTATAATATTCGCTCTAACCGCAACTACAACAACCCTCACCCACAATGACCCAACAGAAGAGGTAGAACAACTCGAAGCAGCTTGAACGGCTGCTCCGATTATAATCCTAATCCTAACAGCCCTCCCATCAGTCCGATCCTTGTATCTAATGGAAGAAGTATTCGACCCATATCTAACCATCAAAGCAACCGGACATCAATGATACTGAAATTACGAATACTCAGACAACATCCAAATATCATTCGATTCATATATAATTCAAACAAAAGACCTTCAAAACGGATCCCCACGTCTACTTGAAGTTGACAATCGCATAGTCATACCAGCAGGACTACAAGCCCGTGTCGTAGTTACTGCAGAAGACGTACTACACTCCTGAGCAATCCCCTCGCTAGGAGTAAAAGTAGATGCAGTCCCAGGACGCCTTAACCAAATCCCACTAACCACATCACGAGTCGGCGTATTCTTTGGCCAATGCTCAGAAATCTGCGGAGCAAATCACAGTTTTATGCCGATTGCAATAGAGGCTGTCCCCCTGTACCACTTCGAACAGTGATTAATTAAAGATCAATCACTAAGAAGCTTTTACAGCATCAGCCTTTTAAGCTGAAGAAGAAACGCACTTTCCTTGGTGGTATGCCTCAGCTCGATACAGTATATATTTTCTTCATCTACCTTTGAACTTGACTTATTCTCTATCTTATCACACAAAAGGTAAAAACTTTCATAATTATGTCAAGTCCAAAAAAACAGCATCAAACAAAACCAAATAAACCCTCACCCACACTACCATGAACATAAATATATTTGAACAATTCTCAAGCCCAGAATTCCTTACAATCCCTACCGCACCATTATCTATATTAATTCCAATCCTATTAATTCACAACAAACCCAAACTCCTAGGAAATCGCACAACAGTAGCTATCACCCTATTCCTAAAAACCGTCCTACTAAACATAACCAACCAACTAACCATGGACGGACAAAAATGATGCCGAATCTTACTTAGTCTAATAATCATAATTCTTCTATCTAACATGCTCGGCCTTCTACCATATACCTTTACACCAACCTCACAACTGTCCATAAACATGGCCATGGCCATCCCTCTATGATTAGCCACAGTAATCACTGGAATAACAAAAAAACCTACAACCACATTAGCCCATATACTACCAGAAGGGTCCCCAACCCCTCTAATTCCATTTATAATCATAATCGAAACTATTAGCCTACTAATACGACCACTGGCACTCGGAGTCCGACTTACGGCTAACATCACAGCAGGTCACCTCCTTATAACCATGATCAGCTCAGCAGCATTAAATTTTATTAATACCAGCATTGCCTTAAGCGCCTTAACATCAGTTCTACTATTTCTACTCACCCTTTTAGAACTAGCAGTGGCTTGTATTCAAGCATACGTGTTTGTACTACTTATTATCCTTTACCTACAAGAAAACACATAATGACCCACCAACTCCATCAATACCATCTAGTTGATCCCAGCCCATGGCCCCTGACAGGGGCCATGGGCTCCATGCTTTTAGCCTCGGGACTGGCCATCTGATTCCACACAAACACCACCACCGTACTAAAACTTGGGTTATTAACAATCGCACTAACAATAATCCAATGATGACGGGACGTAATCCGAGAAAGCACCTACCAAGGACACCACACAAAAGGTGTACAAAAAAACATACGTTACGGCATAATCCTATTTATTACATCAGAAGTATTCTTCTTTCTAGGCTTTTTCTGAGCACTATACCATGTAAGCCTGGTTCCAACCCCAGAACTGGGGGCAGAATGACCACCAACCGGAATTATCCCACTAGATCCAATAGAAGTTCCACTACTTAATACAACAGTGTTACTCTCATCAGGAGCAACCATTACATGATCACATCATACAATAATAAAAGGAAATAAAAAAGAAGCAACTTATGCCCTAATAACTACAATCATGCTTGGAGTCTATTTTACAGCTCTACAAATATCAGAATACTTAGAGACCCCTTTCACAATCTCAGATAGCGTATACGGCTCATTATTCTTCGTAGCCACAGGATTTCACGGACTTCATGTAATAATCGGGACCTCATTTCTTATAGTATGCATACTACGTCTAATCAACCACCACTTTACAACAACACATCACTTTGGATACGAAGCAGCAATCTGATACTGACATTTTGTCGACATCGTATGACTATTCCTATACATCTCTGTATACTGATGAGGCTCTTACTTCTTTAGTATAGTAGTATAAATGCCTTCCAAGCATTAGGCCCCACTAAGGGAAGAAGTAATAAACCTCATTACCCTAACTATCTTAGCCATATTAACAGCAATACTACTATACACAATCAACACCCATATAACTTCTAAACCAGATATCAACAAGCTCTCACCATATGAGTGCGGCTTTGACCCACTAGGAAGTGCTCGAACACCCATCTCAATTCAATTTTTCCTGGTAGCCATTCTATTCATCCTTTTTGACCTCGAGATTGTTCTTCTTCTCCCTATCCCATGAAGTATTAATACAAACCCACCAGGCACCACCACTATATTAGCCACAGCCCTCCTAACAATCCTCACACTAGGCCTAATCTATGAGTGATTCCAAGGGGGGTTAGAATGGGCAGAATACTGAGGTAGTCTAATAGACACTCGATTTCGACTCGAGAGAACTTAAAAACTTTAAGCCCCAGTAATGGAACTAACCAAAGCCGCACTATACACAGCATTCATAATCACCATTCTGAGCCTCTCTACACAACACAAACACCTAATACTAGCATTAATATGCGTAGAATCAATAATACTTATCATATTTACAATACTAGTGCTTTTCACCTCAACCTCTCTAACACTATCACAAATTCCAATACCAACTATTCTCCTCACCATCTCCGTATGCGGAGCAGCCGTCGGACTAAGTCTGGTAGTTGCAACCACACGAACCCACGGAAGTGATTTCCTAAAGAACTTAAGTCTCTTATAATGCTCAAAATTATTTGTATAACTACCATACTAATTCCAACTATTATAACACTCAAACCAAAAATACTCTATTCCACCTCAACCGCCTACACATTTTTACTCGCTCTACTAAGCCTAAACTTTCTAGAACCACACTCAAACATATACTTATACCTAGATTTTACCTCCGCTCCACTATTCGTACTGTCCTTCTGACTTTTACCTATAACAATCCTAGCTAGCCAGCATGCGATAACCAAAGAACCAATCCAACGACAACGAACATTTCTAATAACACTAATCCTCCTCCAACTATTTATCTCTATGACATTCACGGCCTATAACTTAACCCTCATATACATTATGTTTGAAGCCACATTAATCCCCACTCTGGTTATCATTACACGGTGGGGCCAGCAAGCAGAACGACTTACCGCCGGCACATACTTTATACTATACACCCTAACAACCTCAATACCACTACTAATAATAATCCTATACCTCAACAATTCATCAAACACCCCAACATTATTCATTCATCTAACCCAACCAACTAGCCAACTAACAGAACTCATTCTGTGGTTGGCTTGCCTAGCAGCCTTCATAGCTAAAATACCAATTTATGGCCTCCACCTCTGACTCCCAAAAGCCCACGTAGAGGCCCCAATCGCAGGCTCTATGGTACTAGCCGCCATCCTCCTTAAACTAGGCGGATACGGAATCATCCGAATAATACAGATCCTCCCCACAACAAAAACAGACATATTTCTACCATTCATCGTTCTTGCCCTATGGGGGGCAACCTTGGCCAACCTTACCTGCCTACAACAAACAGACCTTAAATCTCTAATCGCATACTCATCAATCAGCCACATAGGACTAGTCATTGCTGCAATCATAATTCAAACACAATGAAGCCTATCTGGCGCCATAGCTCTAATAATTGCCCACGGTTTCACTTCATCTGCACTATTCTGCCTAGCTAACTCCACCTATGAACGAACAAAAACCCGAATTATAGTACTCACACGAGGATTTCACAATATCCTTCCAATACTTACAACTTGATGACTTCTAAGCAACCTAATAAACATCGCAACCCCGCCCACCATAAACTTCACAGGAGAACTACTAATCGCATCATCCCTATTCAACTGGTGTCCAACCACAATCATTATCTTTGGACTATCCATACTAATCACAGCCTCATACTCACTTCATATATTCCTGTCAACACAAACAGGCACATCTATACTAAACACACATACCACACCAACACACTCACGAGAACATCTTCTTATAGCACTTCACATCATCCCTTTAATACTTATCTCACTAAAACCAGAACTAGTAATATAAGTGTATGTAATTTAAAAAAAATATCAGGCCGTGACCCTGACAATAGGAACTAACCCTTATACACCCACGAGGGTGCCATAAGACCTGCTAACTCTTTAACCTGGGACTAACCCCCAGCCCCCTCTACCAAAGGATAATAGTATTCCACTGGTCTTAGGCGCCAAAACCCTTGGTGCAAATCCAAGTGGTAGAATATGAACCTAACTACCCCAACAATCACACTCACCATTATTTTATCACTACTACTGTCTATTACACAAACATCAACACATAATACTAAAAACAACCTCATACTTCTATTCATAATCAGCCTAATCCCAATCAGCCCACTCCTGAGCAACAATGAAGAATTTACAGTATCATTTTCACCACTAATCATCACAACAACAGAAAACATTAATATCTCCATTACACTAGACTCGCCCTCTCTCCTATTCTTACCAATCGCCCTATTCATCACATGATCAATCACAGAGTTCTCCTCATGATATATACATACCGACCCGCACAATGATAAATTCATCAAATACCTCCTAACCTTCCTAATTGCTATATTAGTGATCATCACAGCAAACAACATATACCAGCTATTTATCGGATGAGAAGGGGTAGGTATTATATCATTCCTTCTAATTGGCTGATGATCAGGGCGCCAAGATGCTAACACAGCAGCTTTACAAGCCATTATTTACAACCGCATGGGAGACGTAGGCCTCATCATAACAACTCTATGACTAATAACCACATCATCCATAAACCTACAAGAACTACTCATACAAAATGAAACAACAAACATAATCCCGACAGCAGGCCTTCTAGCCGCAGCCATGGGCAAATCAGCACAATTCGGACTTCACCCTTGGCTACCCTCAGCCATAGAAGGCCCAACACCTGTCTCAGCCCTACTTCATTCTAGTACAATGGTTGTAGCCGGGGTATTCTTACTAATCCGACTTCACCCAATTCTTTGCAATAACAAAACTATAATAACAATCTCCCTCATCATCGGAGCAACAACAACCATATTTGCAGCAGCTGCCGCAACGACCTACTTCGACATTAAAAAAATTATCGCATTATCTACTACAAGCCAACTAGGCTTAATAATAACTATAATCGGCTTAAACCAACCCACTTTAGCCCTCTTACACATGATTATTCATTCATTCTTTAAAGCCCTTTTATTCCTATGTTCTGGCTCCTTCATTCACAACTTAAATAACGAGCAAGATGTGCGAAAAATGGGGGGACTACTTAAAACTTCACCAATGACCTCTTCCTTCCTAATCATCGCAAGCCTGTCACTCCTAGGCACACCGTTCCTATCGGGATTCTATTCAAAAGACACTATCATCGAAACAATAGCAAATTCCTATACTAACTCATGAACCCTTACAATAACATTAATTGCCACCATCCTTTCCGCCCACTACAGCACACAAATCATTCTATGAACACTAACAGGACACCCACGCACAAATCACAATATACACAACGAAGAAAAAATTATTATTAACCCACTCATACGCCTAACAATAGCATCCATCCTTATAGGCACCATAACAAAAATCTCTACCCTGCAAATTACAACAACTGTCACCATACCCAAAATAACCAAACTCGCTGCACTAATTGCCACTCTCCTAGGAATTATACTATCAAAAGACACGCACTACATAAACAGCCTACTAAAACCACAAAAACCAAGCACTATAAGCCTATTCTTTAACCAACTAGCCTTCTTCAATATCCCACACCGAGCCATAACAATAGCCCTACTAAAAACAAGTCAACAAATTTCAACAGAACTGATTGACCTGTGAACATTAGAAAACTGAGGACCTAAAGGACTATCAAGCACTCTTACACCACTAATCCACCTATCTACACAACAAAAAAACATGATTAAAAACTACATAACCACATTCACCCTAACTATCCTAATCTCCCTACTTATTCTTACCTAAAAGGACGTAATCCACCCAACCGAGATCAACTAAGAATAACCAAAATAGAAAACAACACCACCAACAAACCCCAAGAACACACCATTAAACCAACTCCTCCTCCAAAATAAAAAACACTACTCCCATTTACCTCTAAACACACCAAATCCTCCCAATTAACATACACCAACAAACCTCCAACCTCACCCACCAACACTCACCATAAAAATCCAACAACCAAAACAAATAAAAGAATAACAAAATACTTAAACCCAACAACCCCATAAACATCCACCTCATCTTTCTCAACACTCACACAATAACTAAAAACCACAATTAGACCACCAAGATATACAATATACATAACCAAAGCTGCAAATGTACGACCAAGCATAACTATGAAAATACAACAAACAAACGAAACCCCCATAAGAGCCACTACACCCTGATAAGGTACAACAGTCACACCCAAAACCAAAACCCCAAAAACCACAAAAACCAAAACTGCACCAAATAAATAATTTATGAGGATCATAATTTTTGCTCCTCAGAGACCTGCGGTACGAAAAACCACCGTTGTTAATCAACTACAAAAATGCCCAACCAACACGCCCTCCTCCTATTCAACCTACTGCCCGTAGGACTAAACATCTCCACTTGATGAAACTTCGGCTCAATACTACTAGCATGCTCAATACTACAAATTATAACCGGCTTCTTTTTAGCAATCCATTATACAGCCAACATCAATCTGGCCTTCTCATCAATCAGCCACATCACACGAGATGTCCCATACGGATGAATTATACAAAACATTCATGCAACCGGCGCTTCTATATTCTTCATCTGCATCTACATTCACATTGCCCGCGGACTCTACTATGGCTCCTATCTAAACAAGGGCGTCTGACTATCAGGAGTAGCCCTACTTACCATCCTAATAGCAACAGCCTTTTTCGGATACGTATTACCATGAGGACAAATATCATTCTGAGCCGCAACAGTCATTACAAATTTACTTACAGCTATCCCATACCTAGGCACCTCACTAACAACCTGACTTTGAGGTGGTTTCTCCATCAACGACCCAACCCTCACACGATTCTTTGCACTGCACTTCATCCTCCCATTCGCTATCATTTCACTATCTTCCATCCATATCATACTCCTCCACAACGAAGGTTCTAGCAACCCACTCGGAACAAATTCAGATATTGACAAAATTCCATTTCACCCATACCACTCTTACAAAGACACCTTAATGTTAACCCTACTTATCACCCTATTATTTATGATTCTGTCATTCACCCCCAATATTTTTAATGATCCAGAAAACTTCTCAAAAGCCAATCCAATAGTAACACCACAACACATCAAACCAGAATGGTACTTTCTATTTGCCTACGGCATTCTACGATCCATTCCAAATAAGCTTGGAGGAACAATAGCCCTAGTTATATCAATTGCCATCCTGCTTACATCACCATTCACACACACATCCAACGTTCGATCCATAGCCTTCCGCCCACTCACCCAACTAATATTTTGAACACTAATCGCTACATTCATAACAATTACATGAGCAGCCACCAAACCAGTAGAACCCCCATTCACCTCTATCGGCCAAACTACCTCCATCCTATACTTCTTATTCTTCATTATGAACCCAATCCTGGGTTGATCAGAAAACAAAATCATAAATACCTAACACCGCTCTAGTAGCTTAAACCTCAAAGCATTGTTCTTGTAAACCAAAGCTGGGCCCCCCCCCTAGAGCATCAAAGAGAGACTTCCATCTCTGGCCCCCAAAACCAGCATTTTAACTTAAACTACTCTTTGAATACAAACATAGTAAAATAATAGCTCTCCCAGGACCCCCCCCCTACCCCCCCCCAAAGTTTAATCCGATTTTTCGCCTATAATGTACTTCTTATATTATAGTCTTTATTTCACTATGTCTAATCATACATTAATGATTTGCCTCACGACTAATAAACCAGAATTATCCTATAATTATTTAGTATAAAAAAGTGGTATCGATCATACAAATTACCCCCTCATTTCTCAGACGTTCTATGCTTACAGGAATAGTAATTATTGGTAACCATGAATATCCTGCTCCTAGTGGTGTCCCATGATTTAGTCCTTCCCGTGAAATCCTCTATCCTTCCATATAAGGCATAGCAGTCCCGCTTTTCACGTCCATATATAGTAGTCCCTCCCTTCAATGCCTTTTAACAGGCCACTGGTTACACTCTCAAGGTCATTTCGACGGCCCGGAACCATCCCTCCCTACTAGCTTTTCAAAAGGCCTTTGGTCGCACCCTTTATCCTGGTACATATCACCTCATGTTCTTATCACGTATGCTCGCTCCACCCCTGGTAGGTCTTATTTCTCTCGGCTTTCACCTGGCACTCACTTGCCCGTTACCGTTCCCCTCACCGGGGCGTAGATTATCTAGTCCGGGTGGCGCTATATTCATGGCCTGGCATATTTCCCCCCCCGCGGATATATTCTTCCATGCTTGTTAGACATATTTTTACCTTGATCGTGTTTCTATACCATTTTTTTATTATAAATTTTCCGCTGAAAACGAATTTTCTGCACCTCATTTTTTGAAAATGAAAAAAACCCTCAATCAGGGGAATTTTAACAATAATTAATTTACCGAAATCGTATAATCACCCCTCCAACACCCCCCCCCGCGCCCCGCTCGTGCAAAACCTCACTATGGAAATTACGGATGCAAATTTAATCACCGTTATTTAATCAATTTCTTCTGGGGAGAAAATTCAAACGTCAAAACACCCCCCATCAAAAAATAGTCATTTCCCCAGAAGAAAACAAATCAATCCGTAATTTTTATATAAA